GATCACTAATCCAAGACCGGAATATTCAGAGGACTCTTCTGATCAAACAATAAATTGTCAGCAAAGTTGTTTCTTTTTTGTTTTCTTCAAATCCAAAGAATTTTGATTACTTTATACATAGGTCATCGATTCAACATTGGATAAAAAAGGGGGGAATCCTCATTTTTGGCATTTTTTCCAAAAAAATTATCAAAAAAAAAAAATGAAAGGTTCAAATAATTTTATCGACATGAGTGTTATATATCGAAAAAAATCAATTCTGTAGTAAAATAGTAACATAATAGTAGAAAGCGTACCATCCTGTGCCCGGACTTGAAACAAACGGTTTAGCTTTAACCATGTTAATGGTCCCCCATTATTGGTTCGTAGAGGATCAAAGTGGATTTACCAATGAATGACGAAATGCTATGGTTCTTCAATATGATTTTTTAATTTAGTCATAAGTAATTCGCGAGATAATGCACCTTTTTTTTTCGTAGTTTTAACGAGAAAAGTACAGTTGGTTGTATCCAACCTATTCTTGAAATAAACAACTCGCACACACTCCCTTTCCAAAAAAAATCAATACACCAAGCACTACACTTAGATTTATTGGATTTGTTGCTAAAATATCGGTATTAAATCCGAAACTCCCCGCGTATGGCCAGTAACCCAAGGAAATGAAAGAATCGGTTATATTTTTCATATTATCTCCTTTTCTAGATAAAATGAATTATCTATTTTTTATTTATTTATATGTTTTTTTTTACTTCCTCTTTAAGAACGATACTTATTAGATTCGAATTAGGTACCAAGGTTGATGTTAATTGCTTTTCCTTTGTTGAAACAATTTCTAAAACGAGTTCCATTGAACCTTGCATTAAGAAGAGGAAAGAGTCACTATGCTAATTCCTCATCCACAAATAAGTCTCTCCCCAATACATAGGGTATTGTACCAACGAATAAATAATTGTAAGAGTGAAAGGTTCATAAAATTAGAAAAAGCACGAACAGAAAGTTCAAAGAAATAAAAAAGAATACATAGTGTTTGTTTTTTTTTTAGGATTCAAATTAAACAAAAGGATTTGCAAATAAAAGTGCTAATGCTACAACCAATCCATAAATGGTTAAAGCTTCCATAAAAGCCAGACTAAGCAATAAAGTCCCTCGTATTTTTCCCTCCGCCTCAGGTTGTCTCGCAATCCCTTCTACAGCTTGGCCTGCAGCAGTACCTTGACCAATCCCAGGCCCAATAGAAGCAAGCCCTACGGCCAACCCAGCAGCAATAACGGAAGCGGCAGAAATAAGTGGATTCATGATAAGCTCCTCACACCAAAATAAAAAAATGGTTAATGATACAATCAACCAATGAATTATAACTTATTATTCCATTGCTAAGATTTATACAGTCGAAGTAACTAAAAACTCCGAATTGAAGTAATAATATGATTGAATCATCAGAACTATTTGAATATCTTTTTTTTTAGTTCCTATCCATCCACGTAGTTTTTGTGAATCCATACTATACTCCTGTCATTCTTCCATTTTTTTATTTTCTTGATTTAATCTCGGTATTCATTCAATAGTCAATTCACAACTACAGACGAAACGGAAGGACTTCCACTAGAATCCATATCTAAATTCCCAGTAGTAGAGCATATCTTTAGTTCATATATAACTAGTTAATACCTAATATCACATATACTTGTGTTTCTTACCTAATGTAAACCTATTATTCGTATTTTAGAGTCAATCGGATTCGAGAACCATTCTTCGAAACATACACAAGTGTTGTCTTATAGTAATTCGATTCAATCCGTCTAATTTGACTCCACACTCCCCTAACAAATACATTTTTTTTCATCTCTTTTTTTGTAAATCCTTTCCTACTAATATCGTAATCTTTTTTTTTCCTATTACTCTCTAGATCGTATATATTTTCCTTATTTATACCTTACCTTAAACTTATTTATATATTATTTTTCTATTTTTATTCCCTAAATAGATTATCTTGAGCCATGTATATATTGCCTTGAGCTAAACTATTTCTAAAACTAATCAATGATGACCCTCCATGGATTCGCCTATATAAGCTGCAGCTAAAGTTGCAAAAATAAGAGCTTGAATACCACTTGTAAATAATCCAAGGAACATAACAGGTATAGGAACTACTAAAGGTACTAAAGAAACAAGAACAACAACTACTAATTCATCAGCTAATATATTTCCGAAAAGTCGAAAACTAAGTGATAAAGGTTTTGTGAAATCTTCTAAGATATTAATGGGTAAAAGAATTGGAGTTGGTTGAATGTATTTACCGAAATAACCTAATCCCTTTTTTGTAAGACCCGCATAAAAATATGCTACTGATGTGAGTAAAGCTAAAGCAACAGTAGTATTTATATCATTTGTGGGTGCGGCTAACTCTCCATGAGGTAACTGTATTATTTTCCACGGTAAAAGAGCCCCTGACCAATTCGAAACAAAAATAAACAGAAACATAGTTCCAATAAAGGAAACCCATTGACCGTATTCTTCTCCAATCTGGGTTTGACTCACGTCTCGAATGAATTCAAGGACATATTCGAATAAATTCTGACCGTCAGTAGGAATGGTTTGTGGATTCCGAACAGCTATAATAGATGAACCTAATAAGATAGCAATTACAACCCAAGAAGTAATAAGTACTTGGGCATGGACTTGGAAACCTCCTATTTGCCAATAGAAATGTTGGCCGACCTCGACACCAGATATATCGTATAACCCCTTTAGTGTGTTGATAGAACATAAAAGAACATTCATATTGCCCCCTGAAAGAAATAGAACTTAAAAAAAAATTATTTTGATGAGTTGTATATTTTTTTGATACCAACTTATTACAATATCCCTAATTATTTTTATCTCTTTTGTGCGATTCAGGAATAATAACCAATTCAATAAATCTAGGAAGTCCTACAAAAATAGATTTATCTTATTATTAATCAAGGATTTCGTATAGAGCTTGAATGGCCTTCACAAATTGCAAATACTAATTTGTTAAGAATTAATCGAATTGAAGCTATAGCGTCATCATTAGCTGGAATCGAAATATCTGCGAGATCTGGGTCACAATTTGTATCAATTAAACAAATCGTTGGAATTCCTAAAGTGATACATTCTTCAAGAGCCCTGTATTCTTCTTGCTGATCAACGATTATTACAATATCGGGCAACCCTGTCATATATTTAATCCCGCCCAGATATGTTTGTAAGTGAGATAATTGTCTCTTCAACATAGCGGCATCTCTTTTCGGAAGACGGCTGAGTCCCTCCGTCTTTTGTTCCGTTCTCAAGTCCCTGAACTTATGAAGTCTAGTTTCTGTAGTGGACCAATTCGTCAACATACCACCGAGCCACTTTTTATTAACATAGTGGCACCGGGCTCTTATTGCAGCCCGTACTACTGAATCAGCTGCTTTATTTGTGGTACCAACAATTAAGAATTGTTTTCCCCTACTTGCTGCATCAAAAACTAAATCACAAGCTTCTGATAAAAAACGAGCAGTTCGAGTAAGATTTATAATATGAATACCTCTACGCTTTGATGAGATATAAGGTGCCATTCTAGGATTCCATTTCCTAGTACCATGACCAAAATGAACGCCTGCTTCCATCATCTCTTCCAAATGGATGTTCCAATATCTTCTTGTCATTTCTCCCCACACTTCCTCTCTTTTTTTTTCTAAAAAAAAAGAGATGAGGTACCCTGAAATAGAAATAAAAAATTGTTCCAATGAAACCTTATCTTCTACCTCTACTGGGGATTGGCCGTTGATACACGATCCAAGCCATTCATTATTCATTTATTTCTATTTGTTATTATCTTTATTATTATTACCAAATCAAAGGACTGCAGATAGGTAACAGGATGAATCTGCTCTTAGAAATTGAAAAATCCTAGAAATGATTGTTCTGATATACCATTTAAATTCTTTGAAATGCAAAAATCGAATAATTCTCTGTAGTGGAACAAAATATCTCTCATTTCCCCCTCGAATAAATTATTCTTTTTCATTTCCAAAGGAATGGTATTATGTTGTCTTGAGCGATGCGCTAATCCTTTGAATCCGGTACCAACGGGTATCATCCCTCCTAGGACAACATTCTCTTTCAGACCTTTCAGCCAATCTATACGACCTCGGAGAGCGGCTTTTGCCAAAACTCGAGCAGTTTCTTGAAAACTTGCTTCGGATATGAAACTTTGCGTATTTAGAGATGCTTTCGTTATTCCCAATAATATAGCTCGGTAATAGATCGGTTCTTCCAAAGCACGCCCCGTTCGTTCGGCTCGCAAGACTCCAATTAACTCTCCAGGTAAAAAAACATTAGACATTCCGTCTTCTGAAACCAATACTTTTGATGTTATTTGACGTACAATAATTTCTATATGTCTATTATGGATCTCCACCCCCTGGGATCGATAAACCTTTTGTATCTTATTAACTAAAGAAATACGGCTTTGCACTATAGTGAGTTCAGCACCAATTAAAAATCCCCAAGGAATTCCAAGAATTCTTGTTATACGCTCGTTCCAACCCTCAACTCTCTTTTCTAGGCTCATCGATATGGAATCAATCGAACGCACTTCTAACACTTGTTCCACTTTTGGAAGACCCTGCGTTATATCACCAGATCTTGATTTTTCATATATAAAGGTAACTAACGTATCTCCTTCATAAATGATTTCTCCATAATGGAGATGAACAGTTGCTCCTGAAGTGGCCAAATAAGGCTTAGCTAATCTTATTACTACAGAATCAACCTGAACAATTAAAATTTGACCCGATTTTAGGTGTGGTCCGCTTTTGGCTATACATACATTTTCACAAATAAACTGTCCAAGGCTAATTCTTGTGAGTGTTTCATCACAATAATTATGATAATAATTATGATGGAGAAAAAACCAAGTCAAATTGAATGTATTCAAAACCACGTTACTACACGGATCAGAATTTAAAATCCTCCCGTTTTCATCCATTAAA